CAATCAAAATATTTGCAATTTGTATTTGATGTAATCACAACTGATCCAAAGGATCAAACAACAGTTATACAAAAATCCATTGCAATAGAAGAAATAGGTAAAAAGGTTCCTCGATGGTCATACAAACTGACCGATGATCTAGAAGAACGGGAGGAGGAAAATGAGGAAGAACCGGCGGAAGATCATGAGATTCGTTCAAGAAAAGCCAAACGTGTAGTAATTTTTACTGATACCGATCAGAATACCGATTCTATTACTAGTACTAATACGACTAGTAATAGTGATCGAGGGGAAGAGGTGGCTTTGATACGTTACTCGCAACAATCGGATTTTCGTCGAGATATAATCAAAGGATCCATGCGTGCTCAAAGACGTAAAACAGTTATTTTGGAAATGTTTCAAGCAAATGTGCATTCTCCACTTTTTTTGGATCGAATAGATAAAACATTTTTTTTTTCTTCTTTTGATATCTCTGATATGATGAATCTTATTTTTAGGAATTGGGCGGGGAGAAAACAAGAAGTTAAGATTTTCGATTGGGAGGAGAAAGAAATAAAAGAAAAGGAGAAAAAAGAGGAAAATGAACGGATAGCAATATCCGAAACTTGGGATACCATTATATTTGCTCAAGCAATAAGAGGTTCAATGTTAGTAACCCAATCTTTTCTTAGAAAATACATTGTATTGCCTTCATTGATAATAGCCAAAAATATTGGCCGTATGCTACTATTCCAATTCCCCGAGTGGCACGAGGATTTTAAGGAATGGAATAGGGAAATGCATGTTAAATGCACTTATAATGGTGTTCAATTATCAGAAACGGAATTTCCCCAAAATTGGTTAACAGACGGTATTCAAATAAAGATTCTATTTCCTTTCTGTCTGAAACCCTGTCGAAGATCTAAGGTACGATCTCATGATAGAGATCCAATGAAAAAAAAAGGAAAAAAAGACAATTTTTGTTTTTTAACAGTCTGGGGAATGGAAGCAGAATTCCCTTTTGGTTCTCCCCGAAAAGGACCTTCTTTTTTTGAACCCATTTATAAAGAAATCGAAAAAAAAATTAAAAAAGTTAAAAAGATATTTCTAATAGTTTTAAAAGAAAAAAATAAACGGTTTCCAAAAGTTTCAAAAGAAAAAATAAAGTGGGTCATTAAACTAGTTCTAGTTATAAAACGAATAATGAAAGAACTTGAAAAAAAAAACCCAATCCTTTTATTTGAATTGAGAAGGGCTAAAGTATATGACCAAAATGAAAATGGAAAAGATTCTAAAATAAATAATAAGATTACCCACGAATCAACCATTCCACCTATGAATTGGACAAATTATTTACTTATAGAAAAAAAAACAAAAGATCTTGCTGATAGAACAATCACAATCAGGAATCAAATAGAACAAATCATAAAAGACAAGAAAAAAATAGTTCTAACTTGTGATGATAAAAGATCGGAATCACAAAAACATATTTGGCAAATATTCAAAAGAATAAATATCCGATTAATACGCAAATCACATTATTTTATGAAATTTTTCATTGAAAAAATATACATAGATATCTTGCTCTGTACCATTAAGACTCCCAGAATCAATGCACAACTTTTCTTTGAATCAACAAAAAAAATTCTCAATAAATCCATTTACAACGAGGAAACAAATCAAGAAGAAACAAATCAAAATACAATTCACTTTATTTCAACTATCAAAAAGTTGTTTTCTAATACTAATTCAAATGTTTATTTTGACTTATCTCTCCTGTCCCAAGCATATGTATTTTTAAAATTATCACAAACTCAATTATTTAACAAGTATCACTTGAAATCTGTACTTCAATATCACGGGACCTATCCTTTTCTTAGGGATAAAATAAAGGATTATTGTATTACGCGAGGAATATTTGACTTTAAACCAAGGCATAAGAAAATTCATAAGTCTGGAATGAATGAATGGAAAAACTGGTTAAAGGGCCATTATCAATACAATTTATCTCAGACCGAATGGTCTCGATTAGTAACGCAAAAATGGCGAAATAGAGTCAATCAACGCCGTATGATTCAAAAAAAAGACTCAATTAAATTGGATTCAGATAAATATAAAAAAGAAAAAGACCAATTAATTCATTATGTAAAACAAAGTTATTATGCAGTGGATTCGTTGACGAGTCAAAAAGAAAAATTTAAAAAACAATATGGATATGATCTTTTATCACATGAATATATGAATTATGGGAATAGGGGGGACTCCCACATTTATGGATCAACATTACAAGTAAACAGAGACCAAAAAATTCCATATAATTTAAATATACGGAAACCAGAATCATTTTATGTATTGTTAAGTACAGCTATTAGTGATTATTTCGAAGAAGGATATATTATTGATACGAATAAAATTTCGGATAGAAAATATTTTGATTGTCGAATTCTTAATTTTTGTCTTAGTCTTAGAAAGAATATCGATATTGAAACCTGGACCAATGCGCATATTGACACCAAGATTAATAAAAATACTAAGATTGAAATAAAAATGAATTATTTAAAAAAAATGAAAAAAAAAGAGATTTTTTCTCTTATGATTCATCAAAAAATCAACCTACGCAATAGAAAAAAAAACTTTTTTGATTGGATGGGAATGAATCAAGAAAGGATATACCGTAACATATCAAATCTAGAACCTTGGTTTTTCTCAGAATTTGTGTTACTTTTTGATGCATATAAGATTAACCCACGGATCATACCAACCAAATTACTTCTTTTGAATTTTAATTTATATGGAAATATTAATCAATATAAAAACATCAACGTAAATCAAAAAAAGAATCTTCATATATCATCGAATCAAAAAGAATATCTTCAATTAGAAAATTCCAAACAAGAAAAAAACGAACAACAGGGCCAAGGAAATCTTGGGGCAGATCCACAAAAAAACAAAAAAAAAGATGTTGAAGAGGATTACACAAGATCGGAGATTAAAAAACGTAGAAAGAAAAAACAACCCAAGAGCAACAAGGAAGCAAAACTAGATTTATTTCTGAAAAAATATTTACTTTTTCAATTAAGATGGGATGATCCCTTGAATCAAAGAATGATCAATAATATCAAGGTATATTGTTTCCTACTTAGATTGATAAATCCAAGGGAAATTGCTATATCCTCGATTCAAAGAGGAGAGATGCGTTTGGATGTAATGCTGATTCAAAAGGATTTATCTCTTATAGAATTGATAAAAAAAGGAATATTGATTATCGAACCCGTTCGTCTATCTGTAAAAAGAAATGGAGAATTTATTCTATTTCAAACTATAGGTATTTCATTGGTCGATAAGAGTAAGCACCAAACTGATGGAAAATGCATAAAAAAAAGATATGTTGATAAGAAGAGTTTTGAAAGATCCATTGTACAGCATAGGAATATGCTTGTGAATGAAGACAAAAATCGTTATGATTTCCTTGTTCCTGAAAATATTCTATCTCTTAGACGTCGTAGGGAATTGAGAATTCGAATTTGTTTCAATTCCCCGAATTGGAATGTTGTGGATAGAAATCTAGTATTTTGCAACGAAAACAACATAAGAAATTTTGGACAATTTTTGAATGAGGACAATAATCTTAATATGGATGCAAATAAATTCATGAAATTCAAATTGTTTCTTTGGCCCAATTACCGATTAGAAGATTTAGCTTGTATGAATCGTTATTGGTTTGATACCAATAACGGCAGCCGTTTCAGTATGTCAAGGATATATATGTATCCACGATTCAGAATGGGTTAATGCTATATTTCCTATATATGGCGTGATATATTCGTTAGATGAAAGCCGAAAGATGTATGCATACGTTGTGTTACATTCTGGTAGATGATACTGAGTTAATGGTGGATCAATCAATTGGATCCAGGAATAAATTCCAAAAATCTTCTTATTTCGCGAATGCGGAAATGTATCGTATCATCCCTTCCTATCCAAATCTAATTTAAAATTGGATTTGGATAAAAAAAGAATAAATCAAAATTTTTGTGTGTATCAGATTAAAAGGACTGGCATAATAAATAAGAATTCTTATTATTTTTCCCGATCGGTAAAATACATGGCAAAGAAAAAACAAGATAGAAGAAATTTTTTATGGTCAAAAATTCATTCATCTCTGTTCTTACGCGAGAAGAAAAAGAAGAAAACAAGGGTTCTGTTGAATTTCAAGTATTTGGTTTCACCAATAAGATACGAAGACTTACTTCACATTTGAAATTACACAAAAAAGATTTTTTATCACAAAGAGGTCTACGAAAAATTCTGGGAAAACGTCAACGACTGCTAGCTTATTTGTCAAAGAAAAATAGAGTACGTTATAAGAAATTAATGGGTCGGTTGGATATTCGGGAGTCAAAAACTCGTTAAAGATTCGTTTGAATTTTTTTTTTTATTAGTTATTAAATTTGTCATTTTGATGAACCTCGTTTTGATAAATTCATGAAATAATGAATCAGGGAAGAAAAGATATGACTGTACCGGCTACAAGAAAAGATCTCATGATAGTCAATATGGGGCCCCACCACCCATCAATGCACGGCGTTCTTCGACTGATTGTTATTCTCGATGGTGAAGATGTTATTGACTGTGAACCCATATTGGGCTATTTACACAGAGGGATGGAAAAAATAGCGGAAAACCGAACAATTATACAATATCTGCCTTATGTAACACGTTGGGATTATTTAGCTACTATGTTCACAGAAGCAATAACAGTAAATGCACCTGAACAGTTGGGAAATGTTCAAGTACCGCAAAGAGCCAGCTATATCAGAGTAATTATGCTGGAACTGAGTCGTATAGCTTCTCATTTGTTATGGCTTGGCCCTTTTATGGCAGATATCGGCGCGCAGACTCCCTTTTTCTATATTTTCAGAGAAAGGGAATTGTTATATGATCTATTGGAGGCCGGCACAGGTATGCGAATGATGCATAATTATTTCCGGATTGGAGGAGTAGCTGCTGATCTACCTTATGGCTGGATAGATAAATGTTTGGATTTCTGTGATTATTTTTTAACAGGAGTTGCTGAATATCAAAAACTTATTACGCGGAATCCAATTTTTTTGGAACGAGTTGAAGGTGTGGGCATTATTGTTGGAGAGGAAGCAACAAATTGGGGCTTATCAGGACCAATGTTACGAGCTTCTGGAATCCAATGGGATCTTCGTAAAGTGGATCGTTATGAGTGTTATAATGAATTCGATTGGGAAGTCCAATGGCAAAAAGAAGGAGATTCTTTAGCTCGTTATTTAGTCCGAATAGGTGAAATGACAGAATCCATAAAAATTATTCAACAGGCTTTAGAAGGGATTCCCGGGGGACCTTATGAGAATTTAGAAGCCCGACAGTTTGATAGAGCAAAGAATTCTGAATGGAATAATTTTGAATATCGATTCATTAGTAAAAAACCTTCACCCAATTTTGAATTGGCCAAACAAGAACTTTATGCGAGAGTAGAAGCCCCAAAAGGAGAATTAGGAGTTTATCTGATAGGAGATAATAGTGTTTTCCCCTGGAGATTGAAAATTCGTCCACCCGGTTTCATCAATTTGCAAATTCTTCCCCAGCTAGTTAAAAGAATGAAATTGGCCGATATCATGACGATACTAGGTAGTATAGATATCATTATGGGAGAAGTTGATCGTTGAAATGATAATTGATACGACAGAGGTACAGGCTATCAATTCTTTTTCTAGATCAGAATCCTTAAAACAGGTCTGTGAACTCATATGGCTGTTTGTCCCCATTTTGATCCTTATATTAGGAATCATAATAGGGGTACTGGTAATTGTGTGGTTAGAAAGAGAAATATCCGCGGCGATACAACAACGTATTGGGCCTGAATATGCCGGACCACTGGGAATTCTTCAAGCTCTAGCAGATGGTACTAAACTACTTTTTAAAGAGGACCTTCTCCCATCTAGAGGAGATATTCGTTTGTTTAGTGTCGGACCGTCTATAGCGGTCATATCAATTCTACTAAGTTATTTAGTAATTCCTTTTGGGTATCGCCTTGTTTTAGCGGATCTCAGTATAGGTGTTTCTTTATGGATTGCCGTTTCAAGTATTGCTCCTATCGGTCTTCTTATGTCAGGATATGGATCGAATAATAAATATTCCCTTTCAGGTGGTCTACGAGCTGCTGCTCAATCTATTAGTTATGAAATACCTTTAACTTTATGTGTGTTATCAATATCTCTACGTGTGATTCGTTAGAACATGAACCTTTACCTCTTTCCTAGAAATAAAGGAAAGAGGTTGAATGCATTGAATAGATATCTTCATTTTTTTATTCATCATTCGGGTTGATGAGTTAACCCAGATAGTTATATGAGTGAACCAAAACAGCTTATAAATTCGCAGTAAGAAGATAAAAAATCTCATTCCCTATGTACAAGAATAAAGTGAAAGTAAACATAAGCAGTGTAAACTGTTTGCCCCAAGATTGAGATTCTTTGATTAAGTCATCATATCTTGAAGCGGGTGTAAAAGATCAACTGTATGGAGTTTATACTATTGTCTTGTATGTATTACCATACCGGGATCAATCAAAAATCAGTGGACGGTTAGGAACACAAAGGTACACAAAGGATTAGTAATGGGGATAATGTAAGGTATCGGAATTTCCGCATAAAACGAATCAAAATAAGGGCTTTACGTTGGTAGAAATGATCAAGCAGTACTTCCCCACGATTCCGATCTAGAGTATGCTCCTATTGACTGATTAAAGAAATAACTATCAAGAACGAATTAATCCTTTATTTATTTATTTATTGGAGTACGCTCTTTCGGAGAACGAAGAACAGGAACAAAAAAAAAATAGAATGCAATAAATAATAGATAAAATAGAAAAAAAAAAAGATCTTTATTTCTTCTTTATTTCTATTCATATATATTATGGAATTCTATCATATCATGATTCATGAATCATTTTTATATCTATTGATATATATAACGAGTATTTTATTGAAGGATTAAGTTATTACTGAACAAAGCGAAATTCAAATTATAAGGGATGAGATCAATTCAGAAGTGCTTTTTTTTATTCTAGCAGACGGAATTCCGTTGGTCTAATTTAGGACTCTCATATCTTTATTCAATCTACTCTCCAAAATGACGATAATATCGAAACAGTCCCTACATTTATTTGTGGCCGTAGAGGAGCCGTATGAAGCTAAGGTTTCATGTACGGTTTTGGAATAGCGATGGGAACAGTGATGTTATTGTCAACTATGATTATCTAATAGTTCAAGTACAGTTGATATAGTTGAAGCACAATCAAAATATGGGTTTTGGGGGTGGAATCTGTGGCGGCAACCTATAGGGTTTCTAGTTTTTCAAATTTCTTCTCTAGCGGAATGTGAGAGATTACCTTTTGATTTACCAGAAGCGGAGGAGGAATTAGTAGCGGGTTATCAAACCGAATATTCAGGCATCAAATATGGTTTATTTTATATTGCTTCTTACCTAAATCTATTAGTTTCTTCATTATTTGTAACAGTTCTTTATTTAGGTGGGTGGGATTTTTCTATTCCATATATCGAACTTTTCGGAAAAAATCAAATGGATGGGGTTTTTGGAATGACAATTGATATATTTATTACATTAGCTAAAGCTTATTTGTTTCTGTTCATTTCTATCACAACAAGATGGACTTTACCTAGGGTGAGAATGGACCAGCTATTAAATCTTGGATGGAAATTTCTTTTACCTATTTCTCTGGGTAATCTATTATTGACAACCTCTTCTCAACTTGTTTCATTATAAATAATAAATAAAAGAATACGATAATCATATTAACGCTATTCTAGATTCATAACCCTTTCAAACAAGAGAAAGAAACATCAATTTTTTTTTTCATGGATATCTACAATATGCTCCCTATGGTGACTGGGTTCATGAATTATGGTCAACAAACAATACGAGCTGCAAGGTACATTGGTCAAAGTTTCATAATTACCTTATCCCACATAAATCGTTTACCTGTAACTATTCAATATCCTTATGAAAAATCTATCACATCCGAACGTTTCCGCGGTCGAATTCACTTTGAATTTGATAAATGTATTGCTTGTGAAGTATGTGTTCGTGTATGCCCCATAGATTTACCCGTTGTTGATTGGAGATTTGAAAGAGATATTAAAAAGAAACAATTGCTTAATTATAGTATTGATTTTGGGGTCTGTATATTTTGTGGTAACTGTGTTGAGTATTGTCCAACAAACTGTTTATCAATGACTGAAGAATATGAACTTTCTACTTATGATCGTCACGAGTTGAATTATAATCAAATTGCTTTGGGTCGGTTACCAATGTCAATAATTGGAGATTATACAATTCAAACAGTTATGAATTCGACTCAAATCAAAATAGACAAGGAGAAACCCCTTGATTCAAGAACGATTACAAATTACTAAGATTTTGTTTTTGTATAAAGGACCCAAGCTTCTTTTGTTTTGATTAGTCAATAACTACAAATTCGAAAATAACTCATAACTGTTGAGAATCACTGTTTGATTTAAACTGATTTAAACGGAATAGAATATATCTTTCTTGGTGATTTCGAAATATACAAATCTAACTGATATTAAAAAAAAGTAGGATTGATACAATAGCTTTATTCATACCATACTACATTAAGATTTAATTCAATTAGGAACGTATCATATACAAAAAAAATAGGGTAATCCTTTTTCCTGGACCATTCAGTAAAGTCATGAAATATTTCGACTTATTTATATTTATCTCTTATTTTATACATAATGGATTTACCTGGACCAATACATGATATTCTTGTAGTATTTCTGGGATCAGTTCTTATATTAGGAAGTCTAGGAGTAGTATTATTTACCAATACTATTTATTCTGCCTTTTCATTGGGATTGGTTCTTGTTTGTATATCCTTATTCTATATTCCAGTGAACTCTTATTTTGTAGCTGTGGCACAGCTCCTTATTTATGTGGGGGCCATAAATGTCTTAATCATATTTGCCGTGATGTTCATGAATGGTTCAGAATATTCCAATGATTCCCACCTTTGGACCGTTGGAGATGGGGTCACTTCACTGGTTTGTACAAGTATTCTTTTTTCGCTAATTACTACTATCCCGGATATGTCATGGTACGGAATTATTTGGAGTACAAGATCAAACCAGATTATAGAACAGGACCTAATAAGTAACGTTCAACAAATTGGGATTCATTTATCAACAGATTTTTATCTTCCGTTTGAACTCATTTCTATAATTCTTTTAGTTTCCTTGATAGGTGCAATTACTATGGCTCGTCAATAATAAAATAAATACTTAGAATTAAAAAAATTCTTAGAATTTGAATTCTAAATAAAAAAAAAATGGAAAGGTTTTTAATTAAATCTATTTCCAATACGTTCTTTTGTTCTGCAATTGTTCTATTCTAGGCAATCGAATCCTTTGAATTGTTGTTCATATTAAAATGAATCGAAATTAATGAGGGGTTAGTCAATGATGTTCGAGCATGTACTTTTTTTGAGTGTCTATTTATTTTCGATCGGTATCTATGGATTGATCACAAGTCGAAACATGGTTAGAGCGCTTATGTGTCTTGAGCTTATACTAAATTCGGTTAATATCAATCTTGTAACATTTTCTGATTTATTTGATAATCGCCAATTAAAAGGAGACATTTTCTCAATCTTTGTTATAGCGATTGCAGCCGCGGAAGCAGCTATTGGGCTATCTATTGTTTCGTCGATCCATCGTAACAGAAAATCAACTCGTATCAATCAATCGAATTTGTTGAATAATTAGTCGTAATTATCATATAAATAAACGCATATCGTATATACATATCATATATATATATTCTTATATTAAGTTCTTATATTTAATTTATTAAATTAATATATTATATATACTATATTAATTATTAATTATTATATTAATTATTATTAATATTTTAATATTTTGAATTCACATGTGCGACCCGCATGACCCTGGTTGTTGAAAAAGAAATCAAAGTCTCTTGGTCCTTTCTCATGAACAGATTTAGAAATAGATTGATTCTTAAAAAATTTGATAAACCATTGATTCGTCTGGTGTTTACAATATAAATATATGATTTATTTACGACCGGTTTTACCAACCAGATCGAAAATTTTTTTTGTTCAAAACTCGAATTTAAAGATCCAATGTCACATTCAGTAAAAATTTATGATACATGTATAGGTTGTACTCAATGTGTACGAGCTTGCCCAACGGATGTTTTGGAAATGATACCTTGGGACGGGTGTAAAGCTAAGCAAATTGCTTCCGCCCCAAGAACTGAGGACTGTGTAGGTTGTAAGAGATGTGAATCCGCTTGCCCAACAGATTTTTTGAGTGTCCGTGTTTATTTATGGCATGAAACAACTCGCAGCATGGGTCTATCTTATTGATACGTTACAAAAAACTCCACTTGAATCATTTGATTCCTCTTTACCGAGAAAAACCCGTACTCGATAAAATATATTATTCCGAGCACGGGTTTTTCTGGTCAAAGCGTATCTTGTCTTTATCACGAGTTATTTTCCTTGGTTAACCATAATTGTTGTTTTGCCGATATTCGCGGGTTCTTCAATTTTCTTTCTTCCTCGTAGAGGAAATAAGGTGTTTCGGTGGTATACTATTTGTATCTGTATATTAGAACTCCTTTTAACGACCTATGTGTTCTGTTATCATTTCCAATTGGACGATCCATTAATACAATTGGGGGAGGATTATCAATGGATAAATATTTTTGATTTTCACTGGAGACTAGGAATCGATGGACTTTCTATAGGACCCGTTTTACTGACAGGATTTCTCACTACTTTAGCTACTTTAGCGGCTTGGCCAATTACTCGAAATTCGCGATTGTTCTATTTCCTGATGCTAGCAATGTACAGCGGTCAAATAGGATTATTCTCTTCTCGAGACCTTTTACTTTTTTTCATCATGTGGGAGTTCGAATTAATTCCCGTTTACTTACTTTTATCCATGTGGGGAGGAAAGAAACGTCTGTACTCGGCTACAAAGTTTATTTTGTACACTGCGGGGGGTTCTGTTTTTCTCTTGATAGGAGTTCTAGGTATGGGTTTATATGGTTCCAATGAGCCGACATTAGATTTTGAAAGATTAGCTAATCAATCATATCCTGTGGCATTGGAACTAATATTATATTTTGTCTTCCTTTTTGCTTATGCTGTCAAATCGCCGATTATACCCCTACATACATGGTTACCAGATACCCATGGGGAAGCACATTACAGTACATGTATGCTTCTAGCCGGAATCTTATTAAAAATGGGAGCATATGGGTTGATTCGAATCAATATGGAATTATTACCCCATGCTTATTCTATATTTTCTCCCTGGTTGGTGATAGTGGGAACGATGCAAATAATCTATGCAGCTTCAACCTCCTTCGGTCAACGCAATTTAAAAAAGAGAATAGCTTATTCCTCCGTATCTCATATGGGTTTCATAATTATAGGAATTGGTTCTATAACTGCCATGGGGCTCAATGGGGCCATTTTACAAATACTCTCTCATGGATTTATTGGGGCTTCGCTTTTTTTCTTGTCGGGAACGAGTTGTGATAGAATACGTCTTGTTTATCTCGACGAAATGGGGGGGATCTCCATCCCAATGCCAAAAATATTTACCATGTTCAGTAGCTTCTCAATGGCTTCTCTTGCATTGCCAGGAATGAGCGGTTTTGTTGTAGAATCATTAGTATTGTTTGGAATAATTACCAGCCCAAAATATTTTTTAATGTCAAAAATGCTAATTACTTTTGTAATGGCAATTGGAATGATATTAACTCCTATTTATTTATTATCTATGTCACGTCAGATGTTCTATGGATACAAGCTATTTCATGTTCAAAAGTCGAATTTTGTAGATTCTGGACCACGAGAACTATTTGTTTCGATCTGTATCTTTCTACCCGTAATAGGGATTGGTATTTATCCGGATTTCGTTCTCTCCCTATCAGTTGACAAGGTACAAGATATCCTATCTAATTACTTTCATAGATAGTTTTCATTAATGAGACGGAAAGTCCTTATAATTCTGTGATTTCAATTTTTAAATAGTTCGCAGGACAATGCAAAAAAAGCGAATTAGAATTGTAATGAGATGCATATCGAGTTTTTGAGAACCGAATGAGAGTCATGTCATTCGGTTCTCAAAAACTCGAACAAACCTTCGTTATATATAGGACAATGCTATTGTGTATTCTTATTCAATTATAGGACAATGCTATTGTGTATTCTTATTCAATTAGATGTTAATGTGAATGAACCATAACTATGTAGCCCTATTCCTAATAGATTGATCCCAAAATAGCATATCCAAATTATAATAAATCCTATAGAAGCCACAAGCGCCGAATTTGTACCTTGCAAACTTTGATTTGTTCTAGTATGTAAATAAATCGCGAATATGGTCCAAGTAATAAATGCCCAAGTTTCTTTTGGGTCCCAATTCCAATAAGATCCCCATGCCTCATTAGCCCATACTGCTCCGGAAAGAATGCCTATGGTTAAAAAAGTAAACCCTAAACTAATGATACGATAACTACAATAATCCAAACGTTGAGTTAATTGATATTTGTAATAATTTCGGAATGAAAAAAAAGAAGTGTTTTTTAAAACACTTCTTTTTTCATTCAAATATTGGAGCTCGCCAAAGAAAAATGTCTTAATTAAGAAATTCTTGCTTTTACAAAAAATATCGATGTTTTTGCGAAATGTAATAACTATAAGAGCGACTGATAATAACGATCCACATAAAAGAGCTGCATAGCTCAATAACATCATACTTACGTGCATCATTAACCACTGAGATTGTAGAGCAGGTACTAATATTGCAGATTGATGCATTTCGGTTGAAAGAACCGACGTGGCGAAACCTTGGGTAAAAATTGCACTTGGTGCAATTATTGCGCTTAAATCATTTTTTTGGTTCCGTATTTTAGGAATCATATGAATAATGGAGAAACTCCATGAAAGGAAAATTAATGACTCGTATAAATTACTTAATGGGAAATGCCCCGAATAAATCCAACGAGTAGCTAATAATCCCGTTATAGAGAAAAAGGTGGCTATTATCCCTTTTTCCGAGGAATCGCGTAATCCTATAATTTCGTGGACTAATAAAGTCATCAAATGAATCGTAATCACAATGGAAATGGTCGAAAAAGAGATATGAGTTAATATATGTTCTAAAGTCGCTAATATCATAAAATGGGGTCCCATTACAGAATTGAAATCGGGAATTGAATACATTATAGGATTTATTCTATCCCTTTTTTTAGAGGATGCCGCCACTCGGACTCGAACCGAGATGCTCTAGCACTGCTTCCTAAGAGCAGCGTGTCTACCGATTTCACCACGGCGGCTTACTTGAAATAATAATAGTCAATTATTGTTGAATCGTCGAGATTTAAGGATTCTATATAGAATAGGAAAAATAGGAACCGATGAAGAAAAACCCATTTAAATTCATATTTAAATCTTCAATAATCCTTAGAATAATACTTAGTTAGTATCGCGGTAGGGTTCAGTTTTAACGACCAACTTTCCTAGTAAGTTCTACCAAATGGGTGGAACTCAATAGTTTTGTTCTATTCTAAGTTGAGGTATAGAACTAAGAATTGTCTTTTTTCTATCTTTTTGGGCGATTTATTTTTCATTTATTTGATTTCACGGATTCAAAACGAAAAAGATTTTTTTTTTTTAATGAACAAAATAAAACCCCTGGGATTGCATATGTACTAAATCGAGGAATTTTTTTAACGATTTTGTTAGTATAATTAAGTATTAATATTTCTCGTTGTGTACATAATTGCTAATTTATGGTAACATTTACCAAATACCAAACCAATTTGTTTTTGGTGGCTGGACAAAAAAAAGAGTTTCAATCTCTATCGCAATTTGACTTTTCGCAATAGAATAATCTTATTCTATTGCGAAAAGTCAAATTGATAAGGAAAAAAAAATAATACAAAAAGAAAACTTATAAACCAGTAGACAGAAGAATTCTTATTCTACATACTAGCAGTTAGAACTAACTAATAGTGAGGGGTTCAATACAATATTAGTTAATGTGAATCACATTTATCTTAAAGAATTGAAAATTCTTTGAGCCGTGTCGATTGAGATTATTACAAGGCTTTATTACTTGCTTGTTTGTCGCACAAAAAAACTTTTTGAATGCCCCGTATAAATCGATTTAGCTAAAGAAAAAGCTTTTACTCCAGCTAAATCTCCCTTTTTCTTCCAAATATTTCTACGAATACGTTTTTTTGACATAGAAGTACGTTTTTTGGGGACTGCCATTCAAAAAAAAAGGTTACTAATTTTTATTGTTGTATGTGAAAGACATGTATTGTTCAAAATAGATCGTTCTTTTTAGTTATTATCTATACTTATTCCGTGGATAAGAGTTTTTTCATAACATACAAATATAATATAAATATATATGCGTGCAACATATATCACATATAGTATATGGGTGGGAGAAAAAAAAAATAGAAGCATTTTTTCTATTAATTATTAATTGTAGTTGATTAAATTCAGAGTGCCATGCCTATATCTATAATTTATATTTAAATTCAACCCAGTAGTTAATTTCTTAAACAAGAGATTCCGTTATCAAAAAAAAAAAAGTAACCTTAGTTTTTTTTTTTATTTTAGTTCTATACAAAATAAAAAATAAGGAGTGTCATAGGATTTCTGATAAACATAAGTTTTCCTTATTGGATTGGAATTCCATTAGTTCCGCAATGAGTTAGGTAATCAATCAAAATAGATTAACTAGAATAACTAGTATCAAAAAGTTGTTTTCTAATACTAATATTAATTCAAATGTTTATTTTGACTTATTCTTTACTATAGTATAGTTCTTTACTATAGTATAGTATATGATTAATTTGAAATCACCAGAATATGATAGTCATAGTAGAATGATTAAAAATCTCATATTCTGTATCTTAATAAATATTTTTCTTTAGCTTAGTTAATAATTAGGCAAAGGTTATTGCTATTTAACCAACGGATTGTCACTTTTTGAATATTTCCAAATATCTGAGAAAGAGTCAGAATAATTAAGAAGAAAAATACTTTTTTTTTGTTGATTTCTTTTATTATTGTTCTTTTATAAAGAGATAAGAATTGGTGAATCAGAAACAATTAACAATTAAATTAAAATTTTTTTTTATGGAATATATATATCAATATGCATGGATAATACCTTTTCTTCCACTTCCAGTTACTATGCCAATAGGGTTTGGACTTCTGCTTCTTCCAACAGCAACAAAAAATATTCGTCGCATGTGGGCTTTTCCTATTGTTTTACTGTTAAGTATAGCTATGGGGGTTTCGGCCAATCTGTCTATTCAGCAAATAAATGGAAGTTTTATCTATCAATATCTATGGTCTTGGACCATCAATAATGATTTTTCCTTAGAGTTCGGACACTTGATCGATCCACTTACTTCTATTATGTCAATACTAATTACTACTGTTGGAATCATGGTTCTTATTTATAGTGACAATTATATGTCTCATGATCAAGGATATTTGAGATTTTTTGCTTATATGAGTTTTTTCAATACTTCCATGTTGGGATTAGTTACTAGTTCCAATTTCATACAAATTTATATTTTTTGGGAACTAGTCGGAATGTGCTCATATTTATTAATAGGTTTTTGGTTCACACGACCTCTTGCAGCAAGTGCTTGTCAAAAAGCTTTTGTAACTAATCGTGTAGGGGATTTTGGTTTATTATTAGGAATCTTGGGTCTTTATTGGATAACAGGTAGTTTAGAATTTCGGGATTTGTTCGAAATAGTTAATAACTTGATCCATAATAATGGGGTTAATTCTTTATTTGCTACTCTGTGTGCCTCTTTATTATTCGTCGGTGCAGTTGCTAAATCCGCACAATTTCCCCTTCACGTATGGTTACCTGATGCCATGGAGGGACCCACTCCTATTTCGGCTCTTATACATGCTGCTACTATGGTAGCAGCCGGAATTTTTCTTGTAGCCCGGCTTCTTCCTCTTTTTATAATCATACCTTACATAATGAATCTTATTTCTTTAATAGGGGTAATAACCGTACTATTAGGAGCTACTTTGGCTCTTGCTCAAAGAGACATTAAAAGAGGTTTAGCTTATTCTACAATGTCTCAATTGGGTTATATTATATTAGCTCTAGGGATAGGTTCTTACCGGGCTGCTTTATTCCATTTGATCACTCATGCCTATTCTAAAGCTTTATTGTTTTTGGGATCTGGATCCATTATTCATTCAATGGAACCCATTGTTGGATATTCCCCAGATAAAAGTCAGAATATGGTTCTTATGGGCGGTTTAACAAGATATCTTCCAATTACAAGAACCACTTTTTTATTAGGTACACTTTCTCTTTGTGGTATTCCACCTCTTGCTTGTTTTTGGTCCAAAGATGAAATTCTTAATGATTGTTGGTTGTATTCACCTATTTTCGCCATAATAGCTTGTTTCGCAGCAGGATTAACTGCATTTTATATGTTTCGGATGTATTTACTTACTTTTGATGGTTATTTGCATGCTCATTTTAAAAATTACAGTAGCAATAAAAATAGCTCGTTTTTTTCAATATCTCTATGGGGAAAAGAAGCACCCGAAGTGGTCAATAGAAATTTATTTTTATCAACAATGAATAATATATCAACAATGAATAATAAGGTCTCCTTTTTTTCAAAGGATACATATCAAATTGATCATAATGTAAGAAATAAAATGCGATACTTTAGTACTTACTTTGGAAATAAATATACTTACACGTATCCTCACGAATCGGACAATACTATGCTATCCCCTCTGCTTGTATTGGTACTATTTACTTTATTTGTTGGATCAATAGGAATTCCTTTTGGTCAAGAAATAATCAATTCTGATATATTATCGAAATGGTTAACTCCAACAGCAACCCTTTTCCATCCAAATCCAAATTACTCCGCGGATTGGTATGAATTTTTGACAAATGCAATTTTTTCAGTAAGTATAGCCCTTTTGGGACTATTCATAGCATATATTTTATATGGGTCCGTTTATTCATCTTTCCAAAATTTGGTCTTAATCAATTCATTTGTAAAAACGGGTACTAAGAGAATTCTTTTGGACCAAATAAAAAATGTGATATATAATTGGTCATATAATCGCGGTTACATAGATATTTTTTATGCTAGGGTCTTAACCATGAGCATAAGAGGATTGGCTGAACTAACTCAATTTTTTGATAGACGTGTAATTGATGGAATTACAAATGGGGTTGGTGTTACAAGTTTATTTATAGGAGAGGGGGTCAAATATATGGGGGGTGGACGAATATCGTCTTATCTATTCTTGTATTTTTCTTATGTCTCAATATTTTTGTTAATTTTTTTATTTTTATAGCATGTCTCTTTAAATTTAAAATTTAAT